ACAACTCCTTCTACCCATCCTGTATATTGTCCCTTTCATTCCGTGTTGCAATAGGCACTTAATATTCTATTATACAAGATTCTACGAAAATAAATTCTTCATAGGAGGGAGCAAATATTTATCTTTTCGATGAGAATTTGTACATGACATGGGAGAAACCCCTCTTTAATTGAAGAAAAGGTTCCATCATATATAGTGAATTGATACCCCGGATTCCCAGAATCATTTCTTTCAATGCTAACTCGTTATTAGTTAATGATCCTAGTAATTGGATCTATATGCTTATTCCGATAGGAAATGAAATAGTAAAATGATTATTCATCGAATGACTATTCATCTATTGTATTTTCAAATAGGGGGCAGGAAGGCTCTATGGAAAAATGGTGGTTCAATTCGATATTGTCTAACGAAGAGTTAGAACGCAGGTGTGGGCTAAGTAAATCAATGGACAGTCTTGGCTGTCCTATTGGAAATACCAGTGGAAGTGAAGACCCCATTCTAAATGATACGGATAAAAACATTCCTAGTTGGAGCGATAGTGGCAGTTATAGTTGCAGTAATGTTGATCATTTTTTAGGTGTCAGGGACATTTGGAGTTTCATCTCTGATGAAACTTTTTTAGTTAGGGATAGTAATGGTAACGGTTATTCCGTATATTTTGATATTGAAAATCAGATTTTTGAGATTGACAATGATAGTTCTTTTCTGAGTGAACTAGAAAGTTCTTTTTCTAGTTATCTGAATAATGGGTCTAAGAGTGACAATCGCTACTATGATTGTGACATGTATGATACTAAATATAGTTGGAATAATCACATTAATAGTTGCATTGATAGTTATCTTCGTTCTGAAATCCGTATTGATAGTTACATTTATAGTTATATTTGTAGTGGTGAAAGTATAAGTGGTAGTGATAGTGGGAATTCTAATATAAGAACTGGCGGTAATGACAGTGATATAGGAGAAGGATCGAATGATTTCGATATAAATCAAAAATACAGACATTTATGGGTTCAATGCGAAAATTGTTATGGATTAAATTATAAGAAATTTTTTAAGTCAAAAATGAATATTTGTGAACAATGTGGATATCATTTGAAAATGAGTAGTTCAGATAGAATCGAACTTTCGATTGATCCGGACACTTGGGATCCTATGGATGAAGACATGGTCTCTATCGACCCCATTGAATTTCACTCGGAAGAGGAGCCTTATAGAGATCGTATCGATTCGTATCAAAGAAAGACAGGTTTAACTGAGGCTGTTCAAACAGGCATAGGTCAACTAAACGGTATTCCCATAGCAATGGGGGTTATGGATTTTGAGTTCATGGGAGGTAGTATGGGATCCGTAGTAGGCGAGAAAATCACCCGTTTGATCGAGTATGCTACTAATAGATCTTTACCTGTTATTATGGTGTGTGCTTCTGGAGGAGCACGCATGCAAGAAGGAAGTTTGAGCTTGATGCAAATGGCTAAAATATCTTCCGCTTTATATGATTATCAATCAAATAAAAAGTTATTCTATGTATCAATCCTTACATCTCCTACAACCGGTGGAGTGACAGCCAGTTTTGGTATGTTGGGAGATATCATTATTGCTGAACCCAATGCCTACATTGCATTTGCGGGTAAAAGAGTAATTGAACAAACATTGAATAAGACAGTACCCGAGGGTTCACAAGCGGCTGAGTATTCATTCCATAAGGGCTTATTTGATCCAATCGTACCACGTAACCCTTTAAAAGGTGTTCTGAGTGAGTTATTTCAGCTACACGGTTTCTTTCCCTTGACTCAAAATTAAAGTAGAGCACTAGTACTAGGCTCAGTTATTTGTAGCGAACTTTAGTTCATCGCAATCAAAGTCCAAATAAGAAGAATGGGGTTTTCTTTGGTGACATAAGTTCTATAGTCAGAATCAGAAGTTTCGGATAATTACTTTTTTGATTTTTATTTTCTCCAGATTTTTTATCCTACCCCTATTGATGATTAGAAATCAGGAACCCTCTATAAAATAAAGAGGAGAAAAGAGTGAATTCTTCTTTCCGCGGAATAGAATTGGGAAAATGAAAAGAATTTCATGTTCCCTTCCTTCTTACGTATTAATATATAGAATAATGAAAATCTATAATAGAAATGTTGCATATTTCTATATCTATATCTCCCGAGAACCTCCTTTTTTTTTTACTATGAATCCCTGTTGGATCGGATTCTAACGAATCCTTAGGGAACTCGTAAGAAACTCTTTATTATAAGATAAGGGCGGGAGAACAAGAATAAAAAAGCGGATTATCATACATATATTTTGTGTAGAAAGATGAATAGGTACACTTATTTAGTTCTACATTCCTTGCACTTATTATATACTTATAATAAATATACTTATCATAAGATATATTTCTAACAAGTACAAATATTAAATCGAGGCACCTATTCTATGACAGATTTCAATTTACCCTCTATTTTTGTGCCTTTAGTGGGCCTAGTATTTCCGGCAATTGCAATGGCTTCTTTATCTCTTCATGTTCAAAAAAACAAGATTGTTTAGATCCGATGGGATCAAATCTCATCAATTTATTTTAACACTTGGACTTGGATCATAATACAGATATCTTTTAGTGGAATAGGGTACGGTACGACATGTGACTCCCTCCGAGCACAAATAAAAAAGCTGTTATTGTTATGCATGCAGATCCATGATATATGGATAAATGCATGTATATTATATGTGGGTATAGCTGTTTTTGTTTTCAAATAGATCAGCGAATATCTGAAATAGAAAGTCAATGTATCTATATGTATGTAGATATACATAGTGGGATCATATGAAGGGGATGTTATTATTTTATATCTAACCAATTCGATGAATTACTCCTAATGGTTTACATCATAATAGTGCTAGTTGATGAGAGTTACTTCGGGATCAAAACAAAAAAAAAGTAAAGTCAAATTCATTTGGCTTATTCTATTCTCTCAATTCCAATAGAATGCAACTGGATCGAGTATGAACTGGCAATCCGAACGTATATGGATAGAACTTGTAACGGGGTCTCGAAAAACAAGTAATTTCTGCTGGGCCTGTATCCTTTTTTTAGGTTCACTAGGATTCTTATTGGTTGGAACTTCCAGTTATCTTGGTAGGAATCTGATATCCGTATTTCCCTCTCAGGAAATCCTTTTTTTTCCCCAAGGAATCGTGATGTCTTTCTATGGGATCGCCGGTCTGTTCATTAGTTCCTATTTGTGGTGCACAATTTCGTGGAATGTAGGTAGTGGTTATGATCTTTTTGATAGAAAAGAAGGAATAGTGTGTATTTTTCGTTGGGGATTTCCTGGAATAAATCGTCGCATCTTCCTTCGATTCCTTATGAGAGATATCCAGTCAATCAGAATGGAAGTTAAAGAGGGTCTTTATCCTCGTCGTGTCCTTTATATGGAAATCAGAGGCCAGGGAGCCATTCCCTTGACTCGTACCGATGAGAATTTTACTCCACGAGAAATTGAACAAAAAGCTGCTGAATTGGCCTATTTCTTGCGCGTACCAATTGAAGTATTTTGAAATGAACTGAAGAATGAATGCTTTCTCCGCATGAGGGAAGGAACTCAGGAATCCCCTTTTTAATATAACTGAAGTTTCTTCGGAACGTTTATTCGAGCAAAACATGTTCGATTCTATTTCCCCCGTTCCGTTGGTAATACCGTTGTGTTGTGGCCCATAGAATAAAGCAGGCGGACGAATACGGAACAACCATAATAAGAAGCTATTTTTATCCACCAAAACAAAAACTCTTTTTTTTACATATGTAACTAAACTCAATTCTTTCATACTAGTAACAAATCTAATAAGTATGTATTCATCACACATATCAGAACATTTCGGAATACAGTACAGAATTCATCTTTTTAGGACCAATATTTTGAATTGATACGTTAGATACAGATAGATCGTATCTCGTAAATTATCTCTCTTTCGTTAATCGATGTTTCTTTTTTTTTATCCTTTCTTTTGCTCCTTGATGACCAAACGATTGGATCTCTCATAACTATTCAATTTCTCTCTTGTTTTGCCACCCATTTCGGATTTCATCATCAATATTCTTCAGAAATATCCCCTCAATTATTCCTGGGCTGTGGGTAGCCAGTGAAACATTTCGAAATAATTGATTGATCCAGGGGGAGTTCTTTCGTCTCGAAATCCGAATAATATTCATTACTTCAAGTGGTTTTTCGGGCATTCATCGAAAGGAACAAATGAAGATACAATTGGTTCGAATTTGACCAATTGAGATATCTGGGAACTTGATTATTTCTTCATTCGAAACGGACCTTTATTCTATTTCTATATTCTTTCTAGATCCAAGGACTAAACAATTCAAAAAAAAAAAGAAGGAATAGATCCGATCCATAGGTTCCATACCTTGTTATAGAACTCATGCTTCATAGAAATATCGGATCAGATAGAGTCGGCGAATGAAGCAGTTTCATTAACAATTTACAGAACAGATTAAAAGTGCCAAAAAAGAAAGCATTGACTCCCCTCCCATATCTTGCATCTATAGTCTTTTTGCCCTGGTGGATCTCTCTCTCATTTAATAAAAGTCTGGAACCTTTAGTTACTAATTGGTGGAATACAAGGCAATCCGAAACTTTTTTGAATGATATTCAAGAGAAGAACGTTCTAGAAAGATTCATAGAATTAGAACAACTATTCCTGTTGGACGAAATGATAAAGGAGTACCCGGAGACACAGATACAAAAGCTTCGTATAGGAATCCACAAAGAAACAATACAATTGGTCAAAATGCACAATGAAGATCATATCCATATAATTTTGCATTTCTCGACAAATATAATCTGTTTTGCTATTCTAAGTGGTTATTCTATTCTGGGTAATGAAGAACTTGTCATTCTTAATTCTTGGGTTCAGGAATTCCTCTATAACTTAAGCGACACAATAAAAGCTTTTTCTATTCTTTTATTAACTGATTTATGTATCGGATTCCACTCGCCCCATGGTTGGGAACTAATGATTGGTTCGGTTTACAAAGATTTTGGATTTGCTCATAACAATCAAATTATATCTGGTCTTGTTTCCACTTTTCCAGTCATTCTAGATACAATTTTGAAATATTGGATCTTCCATTATTTAAATCGTGTATCTCCTTCACTTGTAGTGGTTTATCATTCAATGAATGAATGAAGAACTCATTTGATCTGCCGATATCAATCAAATCCGAATGTTACTTCGTACATAAACAAACCATTTTTAATCTGACTCACTCTTTATACTTCTACCCGTCTAAGGGATTCCCCCTCCAGTACAATGGCAGAATCGTGGATAGGGAACTATACTAGCTACCTACCTAATTTATTGTAGAAATTTCCGGGATCAATAATTGGACCATGCAAAATAGAAATACCTTTTCTTGGGTAAAGGAACAGATGACTCGATTCATTTCCGTATCGATCATGATATATGTCATAACTCGGACATCTATTTCAAATGCATATCCCATTTTTGCGCAGCAGGGTTATGAAAATCCACGAGAAGCAACTGGGCGTATTGTATGCGCCAATTGCCATTTAGCTAATAAGCCCGTGGATATTGAGGTTCCACAAGCTGTGCTTCCTGATACTGTATTTGAAGCAGTTGTTAGAATCCCTTATGATATGCAACTGAAACAAGTTCTTGCTAATGGGAAAAAGGGGGCTTTGAATGTGGGGGCTGTTCTTATTTTACCCGAGGGATTCGAATTAGCTCCCCCCGATCGTATTTCTCCCGAGATGAAAGAAAAGATAGGCAATCTGTCTTTTCAGAGTTATCGCCCCACTAAAAGAAATATTCTTGTGGTAGGTCCTGTTCCTGGTCAGAAATATAGTGAAATCGTCTTTCCCATTCTTTCCCCGGACCCTGCTACTAAGAAAGACGTTCACTTCTTAAAGTATCCCATATATGTAGGTGGGAACAGGGGAAGAGGTCAGATTTATCCCGATGGGAACAAGAGTAACAATACAGTCTATAATGCTACAGCAGCAGGTATAGTAAGCAGAATAGTACGTAAAGAAAAAGGGGGGTATGAAATAACCATAGCTGACGCATCGGATGGACACCAAGTGGTTGATATTATACCTCCAGGACCAGAACTTCTTGTTTCAGAGGGTGAATCTATCAAGCTTGATCAACCATTAACGAGTAATCCCAATGTGGGTGGATTTGGTCAGGGAGATGCAGAAATAGTACTTCAAGATCCATTACGTGTCCAAGGTTTGTTGTTCTTCTTGGCATCTGTTATTCTGGCACAAATCTTTTTGGTTCTAAAAAAGAAACAGTTTGAGAAGGTTCAATTGTCCGAAATGAATTTCTAGATCTACGGATTCATCAAGCTGGTAAAAAGAGCCGAATTGTTGTGATCGATGCAATTATGTATGATTCAAAAAAATCATGGAAAATGTTTTGCTTGCTTTGTTTATACTATTTTTCTGCGAGATGCCGGAAATTGCTTGTATCCCATTCCTAGCAATAGTATGTATATTGCGAAGAAGACTACTGGATCCCCCCTTCTTTTTTTCAATCAAAATGGGAGTGTTGTGACTATGCTAGGCCTCCCATTGGCAGATTGTAAATGCCATGTAATGCATCAATAGTTTTTTTGTACCTAATAGAATCGAATTCTAATAGATAATAGGCATAAGTAGGAGGAGAATACACGCGGATAAATGAAAGGAACAAATGATTCTAGGAGGGATTACTCGTCTTCCTAATCTTCCACACAAGAAAAGGGTGGAAAATTCCTTTTCTTGTGTGGAAATAATAATGATTCTTGATCCTGTTCGTCAAAGATTACTATTTATTTGATTTTCCAGTTCTATCGGAACTCGTTTGTTTCGATTCATAAGAAGTAGTGGACAAACAAAAAAAGGGGTGGGAGTAACTTACTGAGCAAATAAAACTTCTTCAATGAACTTATAAAAAAAAATGAACTTATAAAAAAAGTAAAAAAAAGAAAATTTTAACTGTGATGAGATAATCAATAAGGATTGGGATATGCGCAAAAATCCAAGATTTCATCTTTTCGCCCGGAGCATTAAGAGTCTTTTTTTGCTTGAAATTTTCTTTTTCTAGAGTAAGATTAGTATCGAAATGATTTGCAGGATGTCTCATCTATAGAAATCCATATTGTGTCATCCAGAAAATCAATTGATTCCTTCTTTCTTCTTGCTTCGGGGGAGTCCCTCCATACTATGGAGGAACAGATACTATGAATCAATCAATGGATTCAATTCTTCAAAAACATCATCAGAAACAAAGGAATGGAGTGGTTTGAAACATCGGAGCAAAGGATCCGTTTTGTTATTTCTACGAATATAATATGATTATTGTGTTGACTGGATGAATTTCCAAACTTTTTTATGTTATGGAATGGGTCAAACAAAGTTTCGCCCGAAGAGTAAGAACTCAACAGGACCTTACCCCTCTTTGTCTGATTCGAGGGGTAAGGTC